TAACTGCGTTGAGTATTGTCCAACAAACTGTTTATCAATGACTGAAGAATATGAACTTTCTACTTATGATCGTCACGAATTGAATTATAATCAAATCGCTTTGGGTCGTTTACCAATGTCAGTAATTGACGATTATACAATTCGAACAATTTTGAATTCACCTGAAATAAAATAAATAAAAAAGGTAAAAACCTTTTGATTAAAGAAAGAGTAATTTCCAATTATCAAGATTCAATTTGAATCTAATCTAAAGCAATGAGTTCTTTATTTTCTTTTTTTTTTCTTGGTCAATAACTATAAATTCTGACCAACCGTTGATTGTTTGGTGAGAAGCGCGACTTCATTTTGATTTTGGATATAAAATAATAAATATATACATAATTATTTCGAAAGAGTTAGTTTCAAACTAAACTAACTAGTCTTTTCTTTTGAGTCAAAAGGGATCTGGGTCCACTCATTGGACCTACACCAATTTCAACTCATTCGATTAGAATTCAATTCAATTAGGAGCATATAGCATATCATAAAAAATTTCCTGGTCGGGTCAATAAAATCATGAAAAACATTTCGATTTATTTATCTTTTAAATAGAATGGATTTGCCTGGACCAATACATGATTTTCTTTTAGTTTTTCTGGGATCAGGTCTTATAGTAGGAGGTCTGGGAGTAGTCTTATTTACGAATCCAATTTATTCTGCCTTTTCATTGGGATTTGTTCTTGTTTGCATATCCTTATTTTATATTCTATCAAACTCCTATTTTGTAGCGGCTGCGCAGCTACTTATTTACGTGGGAGCTATAAATGTTTTAATCCTATTTGCTGTGATGTTCATGAATGGTTCAGAATATTACAAAGGTTCCAATCTTTGGATTGTTGGCGATGGGATTACTTCGTTCGTTTGTACAAGTATTTTTGTTTCACTAATTACTACTATTCTAGATACGTCTTGGTACGGTATTATTTGGACGACAAAATCAAATCAGATTATGGAGCAAGATTTGATAGGGAATAGTCAACAAATTGGAATTCATTTATCAACTGATTTTTTTCTTCCATTTGAACTCATTTCAATAATCCTTTTAGTTGCTTTGATAGGTGCAATTGCTGTTGCTCGTCAATGAGAAATCTTTATAACGGTTAACAGCAATCCAAATTCAACTTTGTTTTGTGTTATCAAATCCATATTTATTTTCAATTCTATTTGAAGACTATAAAAAATTCTATTTTTTATTTATTACCAAATACTATTCCTTTGTTTTGTACTTATTATAGTAAATTGAATTTGTTGAATTGTTGTTCATATTGAAATGAATTAAAATTAATAAGGAGCTGGTCAATGATACTCGAACATGTACTTGTTTTGAGTGCCTATTTATTTTCTATCGGTATTTATGGATTGATCACGAGTCGAAATATGGTTAGGGCTCTTATGTGTCTTGAACTTATACTGAATGCGGTTAATATGAATTTCGTAACATTTTCGGATTTTTTTGATAGTCGACAATTAAAAGGAGATATTTTCTCAATTTTTATTATAGCTATTGCAGCCGCTGAAGCAGCTATTGGGTTGGCTATTGTTTCGTCAATTTATCGTAACAGAAAATCAACTCGTATCAATCAATCGAATTTATTGAATAAATAAGTAGTATCAATTATAGAAATTAGACTCTTCATCAATTGAAATTCAATTAGCATGAATATCAATTTGCGTATATGATACGTAGATATGAGCAAAAGGTAAGAAATTAAAGTATCTTGGCCCAATCTCTTGAGTTGATCCAGAATTCGATTGATGTGAAAAATTCTGGTAAAATCATTGATTCATCTGGTGTATAAATACATGATTCATTTATAAGTTTACTAGATCGAAAGTTTATGACATTCACAAATTTATAGATCCAATGTCGCATTCAGTAAAGATTTATGCTACCTGTATAGGATGTACTCAATGTGTCCGGGCCTGCCCAACAGATGTATTAGAAATGATACCTTGGGATGGATGTAAAGCTAAGCAAATTGCTTCTGCTCCAAGAACAGAAGACTGTGTCGGTTGTAAGAGATGTGAATCCGCCTGTCCAACGGATTTTTTGAGCGTTCGAGTTTATTTAGGGGATGAAACAACTAAAAGTATGGGTCTAGGTTATTAATACGTTCCAGAAAAAACCATTTAAATACATTTTGAATACAGTTTCTTTTTTTTACCGACAAAAACCCGTACTCAAAAATAAAAAATAATAATAATATTATTTTTGAGCGCGGGTTTTTTTGGTCCAAGTGTATCTTGTCTTTACCACGAATTATTTTCCTTGGTTAACAATAATTGTAGTTTTTCCGATATTGGCGGGTTCTTTAATTTTCTTTCTACCTCATAGAGGAAATAAGGTCATCAAATGGTATACTATATGTATATGTATTTTAGAGCTTCTTTTAACAACCTATACATTCTGTTATCATTTCCAATTGGACGATCCATTAACCCAGCTAGCGGAGGATTATAAATGGATCAATTTTTTTGATTTTTATTGGAGATTGGGAATAGATGGACTTTCTATAGGACCTATTTTATTGACGGGATTTATTACCACTTTAGCTACTTTAGCGGCTTGGCCAGTTACTCGGGATTCTCGACTATTCCATTTTCTGATGTTAGCAATGTACAGCGGTCAAATAGGATCATTTTCTTCTCGAGACCTTTTACTTTTTTTCATAATGTGGGAGTTAGAATTAATTCCCGTTTATCTACTTATAGCGATGTGGGGGGGAAAGAAACGTCTCTATTCAGCTACAAAGTTCATTCTGTACACTGCGGGAGGGTCTATTTTTCTATTAATAGGAGTTCTGGGTATTGGTTTATATGGTTCCAATGAACCAACACTCAATTTTGAAACATTAGCTAATCAATCGTATCCTGTGGCACTCGAAATAATATTCTATATTGGATTTCTTATTGCTTTTGCTGTCAAATTGCCGATTATACCCTTACATACATGGTTACCAGATACACATGGGGAGGCACATTATAGTACGTGTATGCTTCTAGCTGGAATCTTATTAAAAATGGGAGCGTATGGGTTGGTTCGGATCAATATGGAATTATTACCCCACGCTCATTCCCTATTTTCTCCCTGGTTGATTATAGTAGGTGCAATACAAATAATCTATGCAGCTTCAACATCTCCTGGTCAACGTAATTTAAAAAAACGAATAGCCTATTCCTCTATATCTCATATGGGTTTCATAATTATTGGAATTGGATCTATAACCGATACGGGACTTAACGGAGCCATTTTACAAATAATCTCTCATGGATTTATTGGTGCTGTTCTTTTTTTCTTGGCAGGAACGAGTTATGATAGAATACGCCTTCTTTATCTCGATGAAATGGGTGGAATGGCTATCCCACTTCCAAAAATATTCACGATGTTCAGTATCTTATCGATGGCTTCTCTTGCATTACCGGGCCTAAGCGGTTTTGTTGCAGAATTATTAGTATTTTTTGGAATAATTACCAGTCAAAAGTATCTTTTAATGCCAAAAATCCTAATTACTTTTTTAATGGCAATTGGAATGATATTAACTCCTATTTATTCATTATCTATGTTACGCCAAATGTTCTATGGATACAAGCTATTTAATGTTCCAAACTCTTATTTCTTTGATTCTGGGCCACGAGAGTTATTTGTTTCGATCTCTATCCTTCTACCAATAATCGGTATTGGTATTTATCCGGATTTCGTTCTTTCATTATCAGTTGATAAGGTGGAAGCTATTATATCTAATTATTTTTATCCATAGTTTTCAAGAAAAAAAAATAAGAAATTAAAAACGAATCCTATTAGTTTCAATATTCTTCGTTGTACAATGAGAAAGAAGTCTTTTTTTCTTTTAAGTTTTCTTTTCTCTTATTAAGATTAAGTTAAGTAAAAAATAAGTCAAAATGAATTTGAAATAAATCGAGTTGGGCTTTGTGAGAACCATTTGAATCAAGTAGTGTAGTGATTCAAATGGTTCGCGACATCTTACATGAAGTTTTCTTTTCTTATATTCTTACTTATTTGAAAAATATTTATTCAATATTCTATTTATTTTTTATATAGGTATATAATATATATGCCTATTATATATAGGCATATATAGGCTATTCTATCTTTGTAGTGGTCAGGATCTTTTGAATTTAATTACATTTTAATGTAAATTAAATGAACCATAACTATGTAACCCTATTCCTAATAAATTGACCCCGAAATAGCATATCCAAATTATAATAAAGCCCATAAAAGCCACAATTGCGGAATTTACACTTTCCAAATTTGGATTTGTTCGAGTATGTAAATAAATCGCAAACATGGTCCAAGTAATAAATGCCCAAGTTTCTTTTGGATCCCAATTCCAATAGGATCCCCATGCCTCATTAGCCCATACTGCTCCCGAAAGAATACCTATCGTTAAAAAGATAAACCCTAAACTAATAATACGATAACTCCAATGATCTAATTGTTGAATCAGTTGAGCCTTGTAATAATTTCTAGAAGAAAAAAATGAAGTGTTTAGTAAAACATTGCTTCTTTCATTCATGTATTGGATCTCTTCAAAGGAAAATGACTCATTTAAAAAATTATTGTTTTTACGAAAAATTCTTAGAACTTTTCGAAATGTAATGACTAAGAGAGCTACTGATAATAATGATCCACATAACAGAGCGGCATAGCCCAATACCATCATACTTACGTGCATCATTAACCACTGGGATTGAAGAGCAGGTACTAATATTTCTGATTGCTGCATTTCATTTAAAAGACCTGAAGTAACAAAGCCCTGGGTAAAAATAGTACTTGGCGCTATTATTATGCTTAAAAAATTGTGATGTTTTTTTAAATACGGAACCATATGAATAATGGAGAAACTCCATGACAGAAAAATTAATGATTCATATAAATTACTTAATGGAAAATGGCCCGAATAAACCCAACGAGTGACTAATAATCCTGTTATACAGAAAAAAGTAGCTATCATGCCTTTTTCTGGCGAATGATATAGTCCTATGATTTCATCGACTGATAAGGTTATCAAAATAATTGTAATTACAATTGAAACGATCGAAAAGGATATATGAGTTAATATATGTTCTAAAGTAGAAAATATCATAATTAAAAAAGAGGGTATCCAATTAGATATACGGAATTGAAATTCAGAATTGAATTTCATTCATTATAGGCCCTATTCTATCTCTTTTCGAAGATGATATAGATGCCGCTACTCGGACTCGAACCGAGATGCTCTAGCACTGCTTCCTAAGAGCAGCGTGTCTACCGATTTCACCATAGCGGCCAGCCAGCGTATTTGAAATAATAATAATCGATTTTTAGTTAATCGTCGAGATTGAAGATTGAAGGATTCCCTATTTTTTTGAATTTCAATTAATGAGAAAAAGGAGAAAAAAACGTTTCCCTTTTAATATTCAATAGAAATATGCATTGAAAGGTTCCAATACAAATCTTTATTATAGAATTTTAGGTGTCCATTTTTTAGGACGTTTTCGTAGTTTAAGTTTATGCTCTACTAAAACGTAAATCTTCTCACTAAATAATTATGACTCCAATCTAAGTATAGAACTCAAAAAAAGTTCTTTCTCATTTGCATTTTTCAATAGTTTTTAATAATTCATTTATCATTTATGTTATTTTATGAATTTCAACTAAGAAATGCATTTGTTCAATGAACAAAAAAAGTTTTTTTATGGATGATAGTACATCCTGACACCCAAAATTATGTAAATAGTTTTAGAACTTTGTATTCACCCTTAAGTTCTTTTTTTGTCCCATAGACAATTTGATTTAGGATTTAGTAGACCAATTAGATATTGGTCTGAACATCTTGTCTAACAAAAAAGTTTTTGCTTTTCTATAAAAATTATTACTAACCTACTGCAAACTTCAAATCAAAAAAGTCTTTGTAGAAATTCGAATTATAGAATTAGGAAGATTGATCAATCTTCCTTTACAAACATAGGATCTATTTTTGATCACTCAAAATTGACAGATTATGCGTCTATAATAGCTAACTAAACTATAATACCGACCTAAATGAGTCGAGAGCCTTTTTTTTTATCAAAGGAGTTGGTAGTATATTCTATATTTATACTGGTCCAGAAAAATAATGATTCCGAAAGTTACAAAAGAGGTTTTAAACTTAGTCAATTAGTTTCAACAATCCTTTGATTTTCACTTTTCCTAAAGATCTTATTATATTTTTATATAGTTAGTTAGTTATAGTATAGAAACTTATTTCTTTCTAATTATTTATTATTCTGGATTTTTGTAACAAGTGAACGGATGGGGAAAATAAGAATCCCCATTCGGATAAAATATATTAAATTTAAAATATATTAAATTAATAAAAATAAAAAAAATGGATCCATTTTTTCAAACAAAAAAGTACCATTTTCAGATTAATATTATTTAATCTAGCCTTTGATTATTTATTATTTATTTGTCGTACAAAAAAACTTTTAGAATTTCCGGTAGAAAGAGACTTCGCTAACGAAAAAGCTTTCAACGCTGCCCAATATGCCTTTTTTTTCCAAATATTTTTACGAATACGTTTTTTTGATATAGAAGTACGTTTTTTTGGAACTGCCATGAAAAATTTTAAAAAGTTATTCATTTCTATAGTTGGATGTGAAAGACATCTATTCTGCAAACAATTTTTATTTTTCTTTCTTTCTCCAGTGGAATAAAAATGGAAAAAAATTCGAAAGTCTTTTTTTTTTTGATATCCCTGCCTATTCTTGTGGTGCTCTATTTATACAGATAAAAAAAAAGATTGAAAGATTTGAAACCCCAGTCCTGAACTACCTAATTCCAAATTATTTGAATCTTTTTTATATTAAACTGGTCAAGTTCAAAAAGCGAGTCTGCCTAACTAAGTTTCACTTTTTCTTTTAAGTCTTTTTCTTTTCGATGTTATGGAAAGAAAAATGGAAAATATTATAGTCTTTCCTCCAAAGAGAAATGTTTTCTATTCGAATAAAAGACAGTCAATCAGTTCCCTGATGAAATTTGTTAATGATTATCAAAAAATCAATTAAAACTAAAAAATTCATTTTCTTTTGGGGGTCAAGTTCAAGTTATGGGCTATCCTATTATTACTATTATTCATATCCAAATAAAGTAATGTATTAAGTAGTCGATTTTGGTGTAATTCTTTATCTTTGTTCTATAAATATAAATTTTCGTAATAGGTAATAATAATAGAAATTTTTTTCTATCTTCATAAAAATCTTACTTAATTACTTAATATTATATTAATATTATAAAAAATAGAATAAAAAATAGAATAATATTCTAAATAATAATATTATATATATATAAATTCAATATATTATTATAATAATATATTTATTATTAATTAATACTATAATAATAATATATTTATTATTAATTAATAATAAATATAAAGAAGAAGAATTATTAAATAATCTAATAAATAATTTTTTATA